ACCCGACGATTTTTTCCAGGAAATCCCCAACGAAAGATACACACTATTCCATCTTTTCTATCAAATCGATCATAACCACTACCTACATTCCACGAAATTGTGCACCACAAATAGGAGCTAATAAAAAGACCCGCGATCCCATAGAAAGACATCACAATTCCTTGTGGAAAAAAAACTATTTCCTGAGACGGAAATAAAGATATCAAATTTCTACCAAGATAACTCGAGGTTCCAACCAACAAGAATCCTAATGAACCTAAAAAAAGGATAACAGCCCAGCAGAAATTACTTGTTTTTCGAGCCCCCGTTATAGGTTCTATCCATATATGTTCTGATCGACAACTCATACTTGATCCAGTTGCTTTTTTTGGAATTGAGAGAATACCCCAAATGAATTTGACTTTAGTCCGTTTGTTTCCGAAGTAACTCGCATCAACTAGCACTAGTTTGATGTGAACCTTTAGGAGTAATTCATTAAATTGGTTAGATCTAAACTAATAACATACCCTTCGTATGATCTCACTAAAGATAGCCACATGTATATAGATAGACCAACTTTACAGTTCAGCCATCCGCCGAGTTGGGTCTATTTTCAAATAGCTAGAATATAGCATTTTTGGGAGATTTTCGGCGGAAGCCACTTATACCAATATACCAAATATACAAAATTTTGCTAAATGGATATCTGTGTTATGATACAAGCGTTAGTTTTGAAAAAAAAAAATAGATGAGATTTTGTGCCCTCGCCTCTAAACAATTTTATTTTTTTGAATATGAAGAAATAAAGAAGCTATTGCGATTGCCGGAAATACTAGGCCTACTAAAGGGACCAAAACAGAGGGAAAGGTAAGATTTGTCATAGAATGGGTACCTCGATTTACTATTTGTACCTGTTATTATTATTTAGATTTTATATTTTATAATATAAAGATATCTTATTATATATAAAGTATAAAGATATCTTATTATAATTTGATATTGATAATTCTAAATAAATAAAGATATCTTATTATTTTATAAAATTATATTTTATAATATAAAGAAGATATAAAGATATCTTATTAGAATTTGAAAATTATAAATTGGAATTATTATTACTTATTATCTAATCTATCTAATCTAATATTAATAAATATAGATATAAGTATCTAGCTAAGTGAGTTATAGAATGTAGTTTTTCATCTTTCTACATGAAAGATTTGAAAGGATATGGATGAGATTTTTTTTTCTTCATTTTTTTGCTCTTGTCTTCGAATTTCATTTACTAAGCAAAAACTCTCTTAAAAATGAATTAGATTCTATTTATTTAGATTCTATTTATATTGAAGGGTTTGTTAGAATCCCATCCAGCAGGGATTCTTAGTCAAAATAGGATTATCGTAATAGAAAGATAAAAAATTCTATATTTTCTATATTTTAATTATATATGACGAGAAGAAGATATTTTTTTATTTGCCTAATTCACGAAAATAAGAATTTACTCTTTTATCTTGTTGATAGAGACCTTGATCAATAATCAGGAATATAGAAAAAGGGGCGGATTTTCGATTTTCTGTGACTTTTGCTTCTTTATACAATTAGATCTTATGTCAACAAATAAAACCCCATTCGTCTAATTTTGACTTGGATTCCGATATACTAATTACTTGTTTGCTCAAAATAATTGAACTTAATGTTCTAATTTTGATTCAAAGGAAAGAAAGTGTGGAGTTCAAATAACTCACTCAGAACGCTTTTTAAAGGATTACGTGGTACGATTAGATCGAATAAGCCCTTCTGGAATAAATACTCAGCCGCTTGTGAACCTTCGGGTACTGTTTTATTCAATGTTTGTTCAATTACTCTTTTACCCGCAAAGGCAATGTAGGCATTGGGTTCGGCAATAATAATATCCCCCAACATACCAAAACTAGCTGTCACCCCACCAGTAGTAGGAGATGTAAGGATTGGTACATAGAATAACTTTTTATTTGATTGATAATCATATAAAGCAGAAGATATTTTAGCCATTTGCATCAAGCTCAAACTTCCTTCTTGCATGCGTGCTCCTCCGGAAGCACACACTATAATAAGAGGTAGAAATTCTTTAGTAGCGTATTCAATCAAACGGGTAATTTTCTCACCGACTACGGATCCCATACTACCCCCCATAAACTGAAAATCCATAACCCCAATTGCTACGGTAATACCGTTTAATTGCCCTATGCCTGTTTGAACAGCCTCGGTTAATCCTGTCTTTCTTTGATAAGAATCGATACGATTTTTATAAGGCTCTTCCTCGGAATGAAATTCAATGGGATCCAGAGAGACCATATCTTCATCCATAGGCTCCCAAGTACCCGGATCGATCAAAAGTTCGATTCTATCAGAACTACTCATTTTCAAATGATATCCACATTGTTCACAAAGATTCATTTTTGATTTAAAAAATTTCTTATAATTTAATCCATAACAATTTTCGCATTGAACCCACAAATGCCTGTATTTTTGAGTTACATCC